ATGACAATTCTTAACTTTCCCTCTGTTTTGGTACCTTTAGTAGGCCTAGTATTTCCGGCAATCACAATGGCATCTTTATTTCTTTATGTTCAAAAAAATAAGATTGTTTAGAACCGATGGGATAAAATCTCATTTGTTTGGTTTTAGACTTCTATAATAACGCCGGTGTTAGTGAAAGATGGTATAAGCAGCTTACGTCGAAAAACTCTTATATCTGCAAAACCACGATATATGGGTAAATGGAGTATGTGGATATTTTTAGTGGGGTCGTACGAAGGATATGTTATTAGTTTAGATCTAATCAATTTAATGAATTATTCCTTAATGAATTACTCTTAAAAGTTCCTATCAAACTAGTTGGTAGTTGATGAGAGTTATTTCGGAAACAGACAGACTAAAGTCAAATTCATTTGGGATATTCTCTCAATTCCAAGAAACTGAAACCGGATTAAGTATGAGTTGTCGATCAGAACATATATGGATAGAACCTATAACGGGATCTCGAAAAACAAGTAATTTCTGCTGGACTGGTATCCTTTTTTTAGGTTCATTAGGATTCTTGTTAGTTGGAACTTCCAGTTATCTTGGTAGAACTTGGATATCGTTATTTCCGTTTCAGCAAATTGTTTTTTTTCCACAAGGGATTGTGATGTCTTTCTATGGGATCGCGGGTCTTTTTATTAGCTCCTATTTGTGGTGCACAATTTCTTGGAATGTAGGTAGTGGTTATGATCGATTCGATCGAAAAGAAGGAATCGTGTGTATCTTTCGTTGGGGATTTCCCGGGAAAAATCGGCGTATCTTTCTCCGATTCCTTATAAAAGATATTCAGTCCGTCCGAATAGAAGTTAAAGAGGGTCTTTTTGCTCGTCGTGTCCTTTATATGGATATCCGAGGACAGGGAGCACTTCCATTGACTCGTACTAATGAGAATTTGACTGCGTGGGAAATTGAACAAAAAGCTGCGAAATTGGCCTATTTCTTGCGTGTACCCATTGAAGTCTTTTGAGAACTGTGAGGAAATTGCTCAGCAGGAGGGGCTCACGAATCCTCTGTTTCTATCACGAATTTTTATAACATAACTAAACTGAAGTTTATTCCGAACATGGATTCGAGCTAAAGTAGGCGTATAAGGGAGAAGTCGAAAACAAAACGCTTTTTGTTTTGGGGTCTTTTATAGGTATGTAAATCTACACAATTCAATAATAACAAGAAGTATCAAATTGAAATAATAGATTTCTCGCATACTCAACCATTTAGAAAAAAACTTTCCCAGTTTTTATTTTCTATTTTAAGTCCAATAGCTATAAATCAAAATAGAAAAATCCAGACTTGGTGAAATTAAAACTTTAGATTCAGATAGATCATATGTAAATTTTTTTTTTCAATCGACACGCCTTAATTTATATTAATCATATTCATTTCTGAAAGTTGTTCTTTCAGGTACGCCTAGAAGGGAGATACTTTTACCCAATTGAGTTGATAGATCGAAAAAGAATATTTTTTGGATTCTTTATTCATTCGAATTCAAAGTAGCTTCTTAAGTCAATTTCTGTACTCTTTCTCGATTCACGAACTAAGGCCTAACGCACAAAGAAAAAGATTGAATAGATTCCGCGGTTCGATACCTTGGAATAGAACTCGTGTGTAAGCGAAATATTAGAGGGCCTTGAGTCGACGACTGAGGGGGTTCATTAACAATTCATAGATGAAAAAATGGCAAAAAAGAAAGCATTCACTCCTCTTTTATATCTTGCATCTATAGTCTTTTTGCCCCGGTCTATTTCTCTCTTATTTAATAAAAGTCTAGAATCTTGGGTTACTAATTGGTGGAATACTGCGCAATCCGAAACTTTTTTGAACGAGATTGAAGAAAAGAGTATTCTCGAAAAATTCATAGAATTAGACGAACTTCTCCTCTTGAACGAAATGATCAAGGAATACGCGGAAACACCTCTTCAAAACCTTCGTATAGGAATCCAGAACGAAACAATCCAATTAATCAAGATGCACAACGAGGATCGTATTCATACGATTTTGTACTTATCGACAAATTTCATCTCTTTCCTTATTCTAAGTGGTTATTCTATTTTGGGTAATAAAGAACTTGGGATTCTTAACTCGTGGACGCAGGAATTCCTATATAACTTAAGTGACACAACAAAAGCGCTTTCTATTCTTTTATTAGCCGATTTATGTCTCGGATTTCATTCGACCCGTGGTTGGGAACTACTAATTAGCTCTGTCTACAAAGATTTTGGATTTGTTCATAATGATCAAATTATATCTTGTCTTGTTTGTATTCTTCCAGTCATTCTCGATAGCATTTTTAAATATTGGGTTTTCTATTATTTAAATCGTCTATCTCCGTCACTTGTAGTGATTTATCATTCAATAAGTGAAAAATGATCTATGAATCTGAAATTCATCGAATTCAAATGTTTTTTACTTTGTAGTTGTACATACGGAAAGCATTGCAAATCGTCCTTACTTTTTCCAT